TGAGTAAGAACCGTTTGATGATCACTTATTCAATGAATGGATGTAATAACTCAACAAAATCTAGAGAAACATTTGTCCTTTGTTCAAACTGAAAGAAGAAAAATCGTTTGATTTAGGAAATACCTATTTGAATTTTTTTTTTGAGTCCGGTTGCGAAGTCTGAATAGTAAATAGTAGGTATGAATCATAGTTCAAATATTTCTTTTCTTGATCTATTCTATATATTCCGTGCTCCAGATACTAGAATAAATATCCGACGAGGTAGAATCATCTTGATAGAGATGACAGGCCCATTTTCTGTATTATCAATAGGATCAATTATAACAAGTCACACACTCATATTCCGGAAATACCGAAACAAATAAATCTCACGGTCGAACTACCAGAATGGTCTAGAAATCCGAGTCTTTCTTAAGTAAAGTAATTTTTTTGATTGAAAAACTAGGACTTTATAGTTCTTATGAACCTAACTCATTGAAATTCCATCCAGTAAAACGGAAGAATTATAAATTTCCAAAATAATAGATAGGAATATCGCAAATAGAGCCATTGCGACCCCCATAAGTGGTGTAGTCCCCCAGCCCGGTGCTACTTTACCATATTCCGAATTCAATGGTTTCAATAAATTCCCTACAGTAGTTCGTCTTGGCCCAGATCTAGAACTACCCTCAACGGTTTGTGTAGCCATAAAATACTATTCCTTGGTTGAGATCTGTTGACTTTGTATACCATTCCGTTGTAGTTGTAAATAAACGATCTTATCGTAGATCCATTGTGATCTTGAAATTATCTAAAAATGGAAACAGCAACCCTAGTCGCCATCTCCATATCTGGTTTACTTGTAAGCTTTACTGGGTACGCCTTATATACCGCTTTTGGGCAACCCTCTCAACAACTAAGAGATCCATTCGAAGAACACGGGGACTAGTTGAAGTAATGAGTCTCCCATATTGGGAGGCTCATTACTTCAATTGAGATAATGAAAAATTATTTCATTTTTTTAGTTTTAGTCGGAACCTTAGGCGGTTCTCGAAAAAAGATAGCGAAAAAAATTATCCCTAAAGTCGAGACTAAAAGGAATGTATAAACCAATGCTTCCATAGATTCGATCGTGGTTTACAATTATAGCTTCCACACCTATTCATTTGGGATCATTTACCATATAAAGAAAAGTAAAGAGTCAAAGAATAAATGGTGATTCAAATCAAGATTTCTCCGGTACCTTATGTCAAATCAAAAAAAATAGAGGCGAAAGATACCAGAGCAATGTTGTATCAGACTACTTGTCTCCTTGTAGTTGGATCCCCAAGTTTTTGAAATGCTCCAAATTCCACTTGAGCATCCAAATCTGGATCAATACCAGCAAAAACATCTCTGAACAAGGTTCTAGCACCATGCCAAATGTGTCCAAAAAAGAAGAGCAAAGCAAACGTAACATGCCCAAAAGTGAACCAACCCCTTGGACTGCTACGAAAAACACCATCGGATTTCAAAGTAGCCCGATCTAATTCAAAAATTTCACCTAATTGGGCACGTCTAGCGTATTTTTTTACAGTAGCAGGATCACCATAACTAACTCCATTGAGTTCACCACCATAGAACTCGACAGTTACACCTACTTGTTCAACACTATACTTTGATTCTGCCCTTCTAAAAGGAACATCGGCTCTCACAATTCCGTCTCCATCTACTAAAACTACCGGAAATGTTTCAAAAAAAGTAGGCATACGACGTACAAAAAGCTCGCGCCCTTCTTTATCTCTAAAGACGGGGTGTCCTAACCATCCAATAGCTATTCCATCCCCGTTGTCCATTGAGCCTGCTCTGAATAATCCCCCTTTTGCCGGATTATTACCAATGTAATCATAAAAAGCTAATTTTTCGGGAATTTTAGACCAAGCTTCCGATAAACTCAGATTTTCGGCTAGTCCGGCGCTAACTCTTCGATATATTTCTTGCTGAAAGTATCCCTGATCCCACTGATAACGAGTGGGACCAAATAATTCGATTGGGGTAGTTGCTGAACCATACCACATAGTTCCAGCAACAACGAAAGCTGCAAAAAAAACAGCAGCGATACTACTAGAAAGTACAGTTTCAATATTTCCCATACGTAATCCTTTGTATAGACGTTGAGGCGGACGGACACTAAGATGGAATAGACCTGCTAATATGCCCAATGTACCCGCTGCAATATGATGAGAGGCTATTCCTCCCGGAACAAAAGGATCAAAACCTTCCGCGCCCCACGCTGGATTTACAGATTGTACTTTTCCAGTTAGTCCATAAGGATCGGACACCCATATTCCAGGACCATACAAACCTGTTACATGAAATGCGCCAAAGCCAAAGCAAGCCACCCCTGAGAGAAATAAATGAATTCCAAAGATCTTGGGCAAATCCAAAGAAGGTTTTCCCGTACGCTCATCACAGAATATTTCTAGATCCCAATACACCCAATGCCAGATAGCTGCCAAGAAGCACAAGCCAGAAAACACAATATGTGCCCCTGCAACACCTTCATAACTCCAAATACCCGGATTCGTTATAGTTCCTCCTGAAATACTCCAACCACCCCACGAATTGGTTATTCCTAAACGAGTCATGAAGGGTATAACGAACATACCTTGTCTCCACATTGGATCAAGAACAGGGTCAGAGGGATCAAAAACCGCTAATTCGTATAGAGCCATCGAACCGGCCCAACCAGAAACTAGAGCTGTATGCATTATATGGACAGAAAGCAATCGACCGGGATCATTCAATACGACAGTATGAACACGATACCAAGGCAAACCCATGGAAATACCCCTTTATCAAAGATAAATAGACACTATGTCACCTTATTTTATCGCATTGGAAAGGACTATACTATGTACCTAAGTACCTAACCTTTTCAGCGGATTCTGTATGAGAAAGAGTTAATATTTATTCCGTTCCATTGAAAATAACGGAACAATTCTGTTCATAAGAACAAAGAGAAGCAGATCTATTCTATACCCGATAAGTACCAATACGCAATGGGAGAATTGGTCCCATTTTGTGGGAACGAATGCATAGATACTTGTTTATCATTCGAACGATCGATTGCTCCGTTCGTTAAAATTTTTCTTTATTCATTCTATCTTACTCTATAAACCTTCCAATCAATCTATCTAGAAAATAGAATAAACAGAAAAAAGGATGAAGACAATAAACCCATTGTTACGTTTCCATATTAAAGTGAAGTATAGTACTTAATTTTTTTTTCTTTAATTTAATGCCCATTGGTGTTCCAAAAGTACCTTTTCGGAGTCCTGGAGAGGAAGATGCAGTTTGGGTTGACGTATAGTGCGACTTGTCAGACATATTGGGTCATATGGGATTTACCCGTTCTCTCCCCCGATCGAGATATCCTCTGTTTCGCCCAAGAAATATTGTATTGAGATTGAGTGAACCATCAATCATTTGGAGCGTGAAGTACAATTAGATCAATTTATATTGGGTATCAATATTATCAATTAGAAGAATTTATGGTTGACTTGGACTGATAAAATAAAGTCTCCAGGCTCCGCTCAGAAAATACCAAATTGGTAACAAATTGATAATATATGTACGATTACCACTTATATCATAAACGATTCTTATACTTACTATAGGAGCGATCTCAAACTGCCAACCAATGGAGTAGTATGATGAATACATCGAATAGTTTGGAGAAGACATGAAACAAATTGAAAAAGAAGTCGTAACAAAAAAAAGTGGTACTGAGATCATTTGCCCTATATGTACAAATAGAATTCGGGCAGATCTTTTCCCGGAGTAGAACAAACATGAACCTAAAAAAATTGAAAGGGCCCATTCAGTAACAATAAAATGACATCGTGATTTGAATCTCGATGAAACAATACATCAATGAGAGGTTAGTTCAATAAGTTCAGTAAATTCTTTTTTTTTTATAGGTAAGGGAACAAAAACTCATCTTATGTTTTTTGAAAAATAGAAGAAGAAAACCCCCTTCATTAGAAAAACAAAAACCTGTTACAGAAAAAAAAAAGAAATAGAACTGGAATCGACACATTGATTCTTTTTTTTTCGCAATTTTATTTTTTGAACCGTATGCATCCAAAGGTGCACGTACGGTTCCTAAGGGAACCAATTTTGTCCTAATCAACCGACTTTATCGAGAAAGATTACTTTTTTTAGGACAAGAAGTTGATAGCGAGATCTCGAATCAACTTGTTGGTCTCATGGTATATCTCAGTATAGAAGATGATACTAGGGATCTTTATTTATTTATAAACTCTCCCGGCGGATGGGTAATACCAGGAATAGCCATTTATGATACTATGCAATTTGTGCCACCCGATGTGCATACAATATGCATGGGATTAGCCGCTTCAATGGGATCTTTCATTCTGGTCGGAGGAGAAATTACCAAACGTCTAGCATTCCCTCACGCTTGGCGCCAATGAGTTTTTTTATTTGAAAAAAAAAGGAAGACTATGCCTTCCCATATTGAATATGAATAATAAGTAATAATAGCATGGCACTTCGAGTTCGATATGAGCAAACCATTATTGTTTTTTTCATAACATGAGATTTTATGTCGAGATAGTAGTATGAAACAGAGGTCATTTCGGATTTGATCTTATGTGTCGGGGGTACATTTCAGCGTCACAAACCATTCTTTTCCACACCAGAATTTTCTTTCTGATATTTATGTTATGAAAGAAAAAGTACAAAAATGAAAAAAAAAAGATCATTTTTTTCCTTATTTGATCGTATCAGAAAGGAACTTTGGGATTGCTAAATCACAGACAAAATAAATATATAAAGCAACAGAACCATCATAGTATTTTTTTTACTCCTACGAAAGGAAGGGTGGTAAATGGATCATTCAACGATCTGGATCGGATGGATTCTATTTCTTTCTTCAATAGAATAGAAGAGAAGAAAAAGAAAAAGTAAATTCCATTGTAGAGCCGTATGCACAAAAGATGCCTGTACGGTTGTACAATTCTATTTTTTTTCTTATATTTTTTTTATCCCTTACTTTAGCCCAATCATGCAAGATAGAAGAACCGTTCATGATGTTATATCAATATCATCAGGGTTATGATTCACCAACCTGCTAGTTCTTTTTATGAAGCACAAGCAGGCGAATTTATCCTGGAAGCGGAAGAACTACTGAAACTTCGCGAAACCCTCACAAAGGTTTATGTACAAAGAACGGGTAATCCTTTATGGGTTGTATCCGAAGACATGGAAAGAGATGTTTTTATGTCAGCAACAGAAGCCCAAGTTCATGGCATTGTTGATCTTGTAGCGGTCGAAAATGAAAATACTAGGGATTTCATGTAAATCCATTTCAAACCATAATTCGAATTTTCTGCGATTTGATATTGAATAGAAAAAAAAAATTCATGATCATCAATCATCAGGTTAAGATCGATCTAAACCAACCCATCCCATTCTAGAATTCTATATATACATACGACATGCCAACTATTAAACAACTTATTAGAAACACAAGACAGCCAATAAGAAATGTCACGAAATCCCCCGCTCTTAGAGGATGTCCTCAGCGTCGAGGAACATGCACTAGGGTGTATGTGCGACTCGTTCAGATCATGAGTTCGAACAAATGAGACAATTTTACAGTATCAATGACCAGTACCAATGAATAGGATAGATAGAGAAGATCTATCATATACCTATATTGTGTTTGGAATTTATGGTTTACATTGGTGCAAATCCAATCACCTAGATTTGAGATGAAAAGCAATTCCCCATTGGGGGCAAATGGTTATCCATTAAGCGGAGGAAATGGTATTATAAGAAGCAAAAAGGTTATACTCCTATTCTTGAAAGAACGGACTAACAGGGTCAGCTACCTAGCCAACTTTCATAATTAAATGCCGTCACTGTATGGATAACTCTTATTGTGAAAAGAACTATTACTGTATAATTGATGGGTAGAGCCAAAGAGTGTGAACTATACAAGTTAACAATAACATTTGATAAAATGAAAGAAGAGGCTCCGGTGTATAGAGAGGACCTCACCGTTTAAAAAAAAAAGTAACCATAGAAACGATGGAACCCACTATTTTTTTTATTTGGTATCGTTAGAATTTCTTATTTCCAGGTGAAATGCCTGGAAGGAATAAAAAATCGTGGTTGGGGAAAGTCATAGTAGCAAAAGCCATTGGAATTTATATTTTATATATCGGAATAATCCGTTTTGTTATTAATTGACGGGGGGTAAAGGATGACTGAAAGAAGAGAAATCAATTAGTTATTCATTAAGGTTTAATTTGATTCAATGACCAGAGTTAGACGAGGATATACAGCTCGGAAACGTCGAACAAAAATTCGTTTATTTGCATCAACCTTTATTGGGGCTCATTCAAGACTTACTCGAACGACTACTCAACAGAAAATGAGAGCTTTGGTTTCCTCTCATCGAGATAGAGGCAGGCAAAAGAGGGATTTTCGTAGTTTGTGGATCACTCGAATAAATGCAGTAATTCGTGAGAATAAGGTATTCTATAATTATAGTAGATTAATACCAAATCTGTACAAGAAGCAATTGCTTCTTAATCGTAAAATACTTGCGCAAATATCTATATCAAATAAGAATTGTCTTTACATGATTTCCAATAAGATTATCAAATAAAGGATATGATATTATAAAATATAATACAGAAATGATTGAAATTGAAACAGAATTCCCCGGAGAATGAACTCCGGGAAGATAGAATAAAAAAAATTAAGTAAGATAAGTAGTAGGAATGAACGAACATGTTTCAATAAAAAAAAAATATTTCTTCTTCCCCCATTTGTTATTTCTTATAACACAAGAAAAAAATCGGGATTCTAGGCCTTTTGAACAAAACATCAATCTGAGCTTGAGTTCCGATTGGAGTTTTGAGTCAATTGAGGAGTGTGTTTATTTATTTCTGGTTCTAGGACCAGTAGTTCTGGGGATCGACTCGGCTCTCTCAAATTGTTTCTCATTATTAAGAAAAGGTAACAAAGATAAAATACGAGCTTGTTTTATAGCAATAGTAATTAATCGTTGTTGTTTCAAGGTCAATTTATTCACCCGTCTAGATAATATTTTTCCTTGTTCACTAATAAATCGACTAATTAAACTCATGTTTCTATAATCGATTCGATCCCCCGATCCAATTGGGGACAAACGCCTACGAAAGGATCGCTTGTATTTACGAAAAGGTTGCTTGGATTTATCCATGGTTTATTCCTTATCTCTAAAATTCTATTTCTTTATTCATTTCAGATCTGACCGAAATAGGCTTTGATTCGCATCGTTTATATTATACATATCATATATAATACACATCATATGTATAGTATATATATATATATATATGAAAATTAAATCGGGTTTGATTTGTATTGTATATATTATGTATATTATATATGTTATATTATATGTGTTAAGTTAAATATGTTTATGTTAAGTTAAATATGTTAACTTAAATATGTTAAGTTCTTCCTCTTCCTGTTCCTTGGAAAGATCGCGCACACGTTCCGTTCCATCTATTTCTTTATTTCCCCATGAATCGTATGCTTGTGACAATAGTGACAAAATTTTCTCAATTCTAATCGACTGGATGTATTGTGTCGATTCTTTTGAGTAATATATCTAGAAATACCCGGCTTTTCTTTATTGACACCATTTCGGACACAACTGGTACATTCCAAAATAACTCTGACTCTGACATCTTTACCCTTGGCCATGAACCCCCTTTTGATTTGGATCGACTTAACTTCTTCTATTTTCGACCCGAACTGAAGAAGAATAAAAGAACAAAAAAATAAATAAGAAAATCAATAGAAGTTACTAACTTGAAATTAAATTTTCATTTCTAAAGCTAAAGATTTCGTTGTGTTGTATGTGTTGTAATTATATAATTACAATTAATATTAATAGAGTAATAGTAATAATTAATAATAAAGTAATAATTAAGTAATACAATTTCTTTCTAACTATCAATTATTCCTATCTTAAATCCCAATATTTCATTTAAGTATCTTCTTTCTATGCTATGATTTCGTGGATCCTGCCCTAGATCTGGATACACATTTCCGTTTCTGTTCCCCAAAATTCGATCTTAGATTCACCAGATTTTTGTCGAGGTTCAATACAATACACTTTTTCTTTTTCTTTCCTTCCTATCCTCCTATCCTAAAGAACTGAAAAAAAAGGAAGGGGCGAAATTTTAGTCACGTCACGTAGAATTGTATCCCTAATTTTCTTCATTTCTTCGCATCTTCATTTCTTCGCATATTAATAACTAGAATGAAAAAAAAGGGAATGACAAGGCATCTGGGAATAAACGATTAATTTCTATCAATAGACCTGCTAAAGACCCAAACCATAGAGTAGTTAGCACAGGTGCCACGGAAAGATATGTTTTTATATCTCGCATTGAAAATCCTCCTTCTTTATTGTAATACATATATGTATGGTCAGATGTTGTAGTTCAAGATCATTTGTATTTTTTTTACTTTACGCGGAATTCCTAACTAAAATAGATATGTACAATGAACCAATAGATGAGATTTTCCTGTCCCTAAAAAAGAAAAAGATGACCCCTTCTTCCTGAGCATTTCCGATAAATTTTTATTATTTTTTTTATACGATACACCGATAAGATAAATTTTAATTTTTTTTTATACGTTAGGTTTCAGATGTATAAAATTCTTTTATTATATGAAACCAAAGAAATGACAAGAAAATTGTATATAGATAGAGGGGAAAATAACAATGTGGAAAACAAGACAGGGATTTTGTACAATGACACTGTACAAGAACTTTAAAAAGGGATGTAGCGCAGCTTGGTAGCGCGTTTGTTTTGGGTACAAAATGTCACGGGTTCAAATCCTGTCATCCCTACCTATTACTTCTCTTATGGGCAGTAACGAGGGATTAATTAAGATCGATTGAAATTGGACATAATCTTTCATTTTTGCATGCTATACGTATGCAAGATATGTTTGGGGGTAAAAAAACCTTTTCTTTACACTACAGTCGTATCTCCTGTAATAAGAAAGCGCTCTTAGTTCAGTTCGGTAGAACGCGGGTCTCCAAAACCCGATGTCGTGGGTTCAAATCCTGCAGAGCGTGATTCCGTTTATGTTATGTCGAATCACAATAAAAAAACTTAACAAAAAAAAGTTTAATTGAAACTTGAATTTGACCTCCCGCAGGGAGGAGGTCAATCAAAAAAAATAAATGTTACTCAATCAAAGGTCCAACTGATCACCACGTCTGTATTGTAAATATGCAGTTACGAATAATCCCGCCAAAGTAATAGGAATTAGACCTAAGACGATTCCAAATAGAAAAACTTCAATCATTTCGGTTTTTTGAGGGGATAAAAAGATGGGTAAGATCTATCCCTAAATATTAATCTGAATTATCCGTGAATCTCAATAACCAAGAATTGGCAATTGATGTGGAAAGGAACCATGGAACACCTGGAATCTCAGAGAAATATTCATTTTTATGAATTGTTCATTCAATTCATTTCAAATAAGTCGTATCTTATTCAAACCAATCAATAGAGCTGGGGTTATAGTTAAAGCAGCCAGTAGAAAACCGAAATAACTAGTTATAGTAGGCATGAAAGAGCTAAATTAGATATGTTCTTTTGTTACATATGTTGATAAAACACTTACCTAAGTTTCAATTTTCCCAGATACAACAGTAACGGTAAGAAAAAACCAATTGACAGGATTAGTTTAGTTCAATTGAAAGTTCTTGATTCATCAGCTGTGACATCGATCGGTCCTGTGATTCCGAATCGACAGATTCATTGTGCAATTCGTGAGTTGAGTAAAGTAATAGTAATAAGAACTGTGTCGTGTAACTTCATTCAAAAATGAAATTATATTTAAGTAATTTTGGAATAAAATAAAAAAATGGGATTTGAAAAGAACTTCAATTTTGATCATTTCTTTTCTTTTTCAATAAAAAGGATCTAATCCA